TAAATGATCTGATTCAAAATTTCATAAAAATTGAGTTAGTAAAGTCTAGTCTTTCATATGCTGAAAAAAGGTATGATACGGCGGGTTCGGGATTGATCCCCGATAATGGATTAGATTGCACCAATATCAACCCTTTTTTTTCGAAAGTGAAGATTTCAGTAGTTACTCAGCATCAAGCAACTATTGGTACATTGTTGAATCAAAATAAGGCTTTAATAATTTTGTCATCATTCAATTGTTCTCGAGTTGGCCCATGTCGATTCAATGGTTCGAAATATAACATTACGGCAAAAGAATTGAATCCCATAATTATAATTAGGGATTTGTTGGGTCCCCTAGGTACTATTGTATCTACAATAGTGAACTTTTATTCAGCTTACTATTTAATAACTCATAATCAGATCTTGGTAAATAAATATTGGATACTTGATAATTTGAAAGCGACTTTCCAAGTACTTGAAGTACTTAAATACTGTTTAATAGATGAAAATAGAAGGATTTATAATCCCAACCCATGCAATACCATCATTTTGAATCCATCCCATTTGAATTGGTGCTTTTTACATCACAATTATTGTGAAGAAACATCCACAATAATTAGCATTGGACAATTTATTTGTGAAAATCTATGGCTAGTTAAATATGGGACACATATAAAAAAATCTGGTCAAATTTTAATTGCTCATGTTGATTCCTTAGTTATAAGATCAGCTAAGCCGTATTTGGCTACTCCAGGAGCAACTGTTCACGGACATTACGGAGAAACCCTTTCTGAAGGAGATACATTAGTTACATTTATATATGAAAAATCCCGATCTGGTGACATAACGCAGGGACTTCCAAAAGTGGAGCAAATCTTAGAAGTACGTTCGATTGGTTCAATATCGATGAACCTTGAAAGGAGAGTCGAAGGTTGGAACGAACGTATACCAAGAATTCTTGGAATTCCTTGGGGATTCTTAATTGGAGCTGAGCTAACTATAGCCCAAAGCCATATCTCTTTGGTTAATAAGATCCAAAAGGTTTATCGATCTCAAGGGGTGCAGATTCATAATAGACATCTAGAGATTATTGTACGACAAGTAACATCAAAAGTGTTGGTTTCAGAAGACGGAATGTCTAATGTTTTTTCGCCTGGAGAATTAATCGGATTGCTGCGAGCAGAACGAGCAGGGCGTGCTTTAGACGAAGCGATCTATTATCGGGCAATTTTATTAGGAATAACGAGGGCGTCTCTGAATACTCAAAGCTTCATATCTGAAGCAAGTTTTCAAGAAACTGCTAGAGTTTTAGCAAAAGCTGCTCTACGGGGGCGTATTGATTGGTTGAAGGGTCTGAAAGAAAATGTAGTTCTGGGGGGAATTATCCCTATCGGTACCGGATTTAAAAAATTAGTGCACCGTTCAAGGCAAGACAAAAACATTCATTTAAAAATAAAAAAAAAAAATGTATTCAAGTTGGAAATGAGAGATATTTTGTTACACCATCGAGAATTTTTTTGTTCTTGTAGCCCAAAGAATTTCCATGACACATTAGAAAATTCATTTACGCGATTTCATAATTCCTAAGCAGATATTTTTTCTTTTTCCTTTCTAGTTTTGTTAAGTAAAAAAATGAAGTAAGTAAAATAAAAAAATGAATGGTTCGGACTATGTATCAATGGTCAACCTCGTTATAAGGTTCCGTAGGAACAATTAGTTATTTCTAAAAAAAAAAGAGAAAGCGCGGGAAAAATGACAAGAAGGTATTGGAACATCCATTTGGAAGAGATGATGGAGTCGGGAGTTCATTTTGATCATGGTACTAATAAATGGAATCCTAGAATGGCCCCTTACATTTCTGCAAAGCGTAAAGGTATTCATATTACAAATCTTACTAGAACTGCTCGTTTTTTATCAGAAGCCTGTGATTTAGTTTTTGATGCAGCAAGTCGAGGAAAACCTTTTAAATGGTTGGTACCAAAAATAAAGCAGCGGATTTAGTAGTCTCAGCTGCAATAAGGGCTCGATGTCATTATGTTAATAAAAAATGGCTCGGTGGTATGTTAACGAATTGGTCCACTACAGAAACGAGACTTCATAAGTTCAGAGACTTAAGAGGAGAACAAAAGATGGGGAAACTAAACCGTCTCCCTAAAAGAGATGCAGCAATGTTGAAGAGAAAATTATCGACTTTGCAAACATATCTGGATGGGATCAAATATCTGACTGGGTTGTCCGATATTGTAATCATCGTTGATCAGCAAAAAGAATATAAAACTCTTCGAGAATGTGTCATTTTGGGAATTTCAACAATTTGTTTAATCGATACAAATTGTGACCCGGATCTTGCAGATATTTCGATTCCAATCAACGATGACGTTATAGCTTTAATCCGATTGATTCTTAACAAATTAGTATCCGCAATTTGTGAGGGTCGTTCTAGCTATATAAGAAGTCATTGATTATGATTATGTTATGATTAAGAATAATAAGATTAGTTAATTATTTTGATTTCTTAGATTGGTTACTATTCTTGTCTTGCATTTTTAAAAAGAGATAAAATGGGATATTATGTTATGTGATTTCTTGGTATTTTAAATATATGATTAATGATGAAAGTAGATAAGTTGAAAAAGAGATGGTTGAATCAAAATAATTTTTTTTTTAGTTTGATTTCTGTCAGAGGGCAATATGAATGTTATACCATGTTCCATTAAAACACTCAAAGGATTCTACGATATATCAGGTGTAGAAGTGGGCCAACATTTATATTGGCAAATAGGAGGTTTACAAATTCATGCTCAAGTACTTATCACTTCTTGGGTAGTAATTGCTATCTTATTAGGGTCAGTTATCATAACTGTTCGGAATCCACAAACTATTCCTACCGACGGGCAGAATTTCTTTGAATATGTTCTTGAATTTATTCGAGACTTGAGTAAAACTCAGATTGGAGAAGAATATGGCCCTTGGGTTCCCTTTATTGGAACCATGTTCTTATTTATTTTTGTTTCTAATTGGTCTGGAGCTCTTTTACCTTGGAAAATCATACAGTTACCTCATGGAGAGTTGGCTGCCCCCACGAATGATATAAATACTACTGTTGCTTTAGCTTTACTCACGTCCGTGGCATATTTTTATGCAGGTCTTACCAAAAAAGGGTTGGCTTATTTTGGAAAATACATTCAACCAACTCCAATCCTTTTACCAATTAACATCCTAGAAGATTTCACAAAACCTTTATCTCTGAGTTTTCGACTTTTCGGAAATATATTGGCGGATGAATTAGTAGTTGTTGTTCTTGTTTCTTTAGTACCTTCAGTAGTTCCTATCCCTGTCATGTTTCTTGGATTATTTACAAGCGGTATTCAAGCTCTCATTTTTGCAACTTTAGCCGCGGCTTATATAGGGGAATCCATGGAGGGTCATCATTGATTAGTTTTAAAAAGAGTCTTCTTTTTTTAAGCTTACCCCGACTGAGGCAATGCATGGTTCAAGAAAATATACTTGGTTCGGTAACATATACATATATAGATAGAAATAAGAAATCCATATGTATATATGACTAGAGTTCTAAGAGGAAAGATAGACGATATTACGAAGGATGGGTTAGGGAGATCACACTAGATATAGGTCTATATGTAATGTCTATAAGTCCAGCTACAGTTCCTGTAGATTTTTCGACGAATTATTCTAGAATCTGATTCAATAAAAAATGCGGGCGGTTTCCGTTATGAAAGAAACAAATGTATATGTGATAGTAGATATATATTAGTTATATAGGGTTTTTCCCTATCTATATATATATATTTTTTTTAGTTTTAGTTACTTTGATTCGATATTTTTTAGTGATCAAATAAGTAAGAATTCCTTGGTTGATTGTATCATTAACCATTTTTTTTTGGTGCGAGGAACCTATCATCATGAATCCACTGATTTCTGCCGCTTCCGTTATTGCTGCTGGATTGGCCGTAGGGCTTGCTTCTATTGGACCTGGAGTTGGTCAAGGTACTGCTGCAGGCCAAGCCGTAGAAGGTATTGCGAGACAACCAGAAGCAGAAGGAAAAATAAGAGGCACCTTATTGCTTAGTCTAGCTTTTATGGAAGCTTTAACCATTTATGGGCTCGTTGTGGCATTAGCACTTTTATTTGCAAATCCTTTTGTTTAATTTCATCCTAGAACGAGAATGTAAAAAAGTGCATTACACACTTTTTCTTATTTTATTAATTCGTTGCGGTTTGCTTCTGTGAATTATATCACTACTTTACTCCTACAATTATGTATTTGTTGGAACAATACGCCGGGAAAGACTGATTTGAGGATGATGAATTAGTGGATTTGCTCGCTTTATTCCTTCCCGTCCTTCGGTTAGTACGATGGAATTTTTACTTTCTTTTTAGGAAGTGTTTGAACAGGGGAAATATTTTGCAATTTCTACAAGACCTAGGACCCAACTTAATAAGTATCTTATCGGAAACTTAAAACAAAGAAAAAATTAAGAAAAAGAAATCGATCAAAAAAGGGCAAGTCAAGTGATACAAAAAGAACTCTGTTCTTTGTTAGTCCTATCTATAAGAGGAGAGCATATGAAAAATGTAACCGATTCTTTCGTTTCCTTAGTAGGCCACTGGCCATCCGCCGGGAGTTTCGGGTTTAATACCGATATTTTAGCAACAAATCTAATAAATCTAAGTGTAGTGCTTGGTGTATTGATTTTTTTTGGAAAGGGAGTGTGTGCGAGTTGTATATTTCAAGAATAGGTTGGACCCAACCGGCTGCACTTTATTTATTTGTGTTATTTATATACATATTTTTTTTTTAGAATAAGATAAATAGGAAAAAAGTGTACAATCTCGACGAATTCCTTCTGAATAAATTAATAAATCATATGTAAGAATCATAGCATTTCGTTCTTTATTGGTAAGTCAACTTTGATTCTCTATCAACCAATAAAGTGAGACCATTAACATGGTTAAAGCTAAACTGTTTGAAGTCCGGGCACAACATGGTACTCTTTC